AAAATAAGGGGAGATCCGCTGCTTACTGCTCACGAAAACATCCCTATAGTAAAGTCGTCCGCGTATCTTTCTGATCTCCTTTCCTTATCGCAAGCACTAAGCAAGTAAACTACCTTCTATTTTTAATATTTTTGGCTTTGACTAATTCAAAGGTTAAAAATGGGGGTTGCTAAAAAAGGGGGAGAGAGGAGTGGGGTACGCTCACTTCTGCATTTTAGTTTAGGTTATTGAGATTTTCAATCGCTCTTTATTAGTGGGGAGGAATAGTGCGGGAATGGCGGTTCTCAGACGAGGGAATCGCTCTTCTCTAACTAAATAAAAATAGGCTAGAATGCTTCTATCGATAGAGCTTTCACGTCTGCGCATAGAATCGTTTTTTTTGCCTTTACATTTCGTTCTTACCATATCATGGGCTGTTGGATCGGAATCCGTGTGATGGTTCGAGAGCGGTTTCAAATATTTATTTTTCGCATCCATCTTCGGCCTTGTGTTACCTGCGGGACTTAGTTAGTGGTCGAGTCGTTTTTGGTAATTGACACCCGTCGCATTAGTTTCAATTCATATGTTACCATTCATAGTGAAGTAGCCCTCTTTTTGATGTCTGAGTGCCTTATTCTATCTATCAAAGTCCTTCTTTGTCTATTTGATTTTCTCGAAGGTCCGCTAGAAAAGCCTAAACGTCCTTCTAAAGCGCTAACGAGCAAGAAAACGGATGCGCGTTAGCGCAAGGGCTTTCGCGCAGCTCAATCCCTTTCTTTGTTCTTTCTATAGTAAGGGGCCTTTTCTTGCAGGATGCCGGGTGCGCAGGAACGCCCAACCAGGTTTCCGCCTTCATTTGGTCGTGCTGCTATGATGTAACGTGCAGTCGTCCCGAGGCAGCAGGATTATGGTAAGGGGCCCCCTCTTTTCTCTCCCTTAAACTCCTTTATAGATTTCGAGTCGGGAATAGAGCAGTGGCTTATTCGGCGCTATATCACAATTCATTCATTCTCGGGCATAGCTGTTCACGAAACGTGGCATGGGACATCGCGGGAGTCTTACATCTGAGCGAGAGGTCAGACCAATCCCATTCATCCTGGTCCGATCCGAACGGATCTTGTTGAATGAATTGATCCATTGTTGTATGCCCTAATTATACAATTTTTTTCCTACTCCTGAGATATAGTGGAAACTTTTTTTTATGGTGGAGAGTAGGGGGTCAAAACACCAATGCAGCAAAGAACGACTGCATGAATCGGAATCCACTTATATTAAGATTAAGACAAACGACCGAGAAATAAAGGCTTCACGTTCTCCAAGTGGTTGATCTTAGCGTGCTAGCCGCTGCTTCATTTCGTAGAGTGATAACGCTTTCTCTTCTCTTTCTTAGCGCTGCGCCCCCCCTTGTATAGTAAGGGCAACTCTGGTTGCGCGGCTTTCTCTTATATGGGTCTATTTTCTCTGACTTGACTCAGCTTGACCTACTTGACTCAGCGGTTAGAGTATCGCTTTCATACGGCGAGAGTCATTGGTTCAAATCCAATAGTAGGTAAAACCGGCCGAAACCCCTGCGCCAGCATGACAGCAAGCACGGACTGGGAGCAAGGAGTCAGCTGAATGACCAAAGCATCGGTTGCTTTCTTTCAGAACCTTCTTCGACCGCCTTGCTTAGCGCAAGCACTAAGCAAGTAACTCCCCCCCCCCCTCTCTTCTTCTCTTCATGTATGTGGGCTGCCTACCCGTCCCGAATAGACGAACAGGAACAAGCTGAAATTCAAGAGTATACTTTGTTTGGGTTAGGCGAAGTCCAGAGGTGGAGCGAGATACCTCCATGCCGAGAAAGTAATGCAGCGGATGAAAAAGACAAATGGGTTGCGTTACTCTAACAAGTAAGCAAGTTTACTTTACTGCCTTAGCGTTTCGCACTAAGAAAGTAAACTACCACAGGAAATAGGCTTCTTCCGCCGGAAAAGCTCTTCTTATCCTAAAAAAAATCCATTCCTTCGCGCGGGGCTCTTCACGCCCTTAGGACTAACTTCCTTTTGGGTCGAGTGAAAGACATCGCTCGCACGAGAAACTTCGCAGCCACCCGTTAGGTCCGATCCACTCCGATTGACTTAGTGCTTGTCTATTTAGCCCCGGTTTCTAAACGTAACAAGGCCCATATTATTTTTAGATAAATAAAAATCCCTCGCGGCTCCCTGCCGCAGTAACGAGACACTCCCCAAGAAACAAAAATGAGTTGCAGGGACAGATCCATTTCCTCCGGCGGGGAAAATCCATTCGGATGTATAGGACGAGAGCCATGCCCCTAGCCTCAAGAATGACCTCTCTGAGGCACGCACCAGTGCGGAAGAACCACAACGGCTATACATATCAGCGGAACATTCTTTTCGCAGAAGAACGGAGAAGGCGGAAGTGAGACAGACGACTATTTTCATAGAGAGGACCTGACTAAACATCATCAGCGAGAAGTCACGTCTTGCTTGCTAACACAATATCTTAAGTAGTAAATGGCCACATCCATTCGCCTTGACCGGATCATAGCGTTAGCGGAGTCCCCAGAACAGAAGAACCGATCGGCATGTTGACCTCCTCATCCATATGAAGTGGATCAATTAGAGTTCCCAAGAGGATTTAGAACCCCAGTCTTTACTGTGGGAGGATTCTAGAAGAGTAACAATGGAACACATTGCTCAATTTACCAATCAATGTGGTAATGCAGTGATCAAAAAATGAAGCTTTTTCCAACCTTGTCAGCCTTTGAATGGTATAGAAGTTTGGAGCCCCTATCTGGGATGAATGAGTTGGAAACCCTTTTCCATGCTCGGTTTGGAAGCACTCAAGCCACATGCGACAACAAACCAGTGAAAACGCTGCGCTCTTTCTCCAAAGGCGCCAAAGGCGAAGATGTAAGCTCGTTGTGTTGACCAGATGGATAATCAACAAGTATGCAGAATTGGGCTGAAAGGTCTAAATAATGAGATCAGAATGCATCTTAATGCTATGAGGATTAAAGACTTTGGGGATCTTGTTACTGAGGCTTCCAATTATGAAAGGATGATTAAAGAAAGAACAGAGTTTCAAGAAGAATGCTTCAAGAGGGACTTACTATCCAAGCCATGAGATCAATGCTATTAACTATGGCGCGGAAGAACCTGATTTTGAATATGACCCTTTCTATGAGGAGTAAGAGCTTTAGATATGCGCTGCGGAGTGAGTAACAAGGGGATGCCAACAAACTCTGGTGGAGAAGACGGATGGAGGATGATGCTTATGCTGGCCGTCCTAAGATTGAAAGATGGGAAGTTTTGAAGAAAGAATTGAAGGATCAGTTCCTTCCTTGCAAGACAGCATGGGTTGCAAGAGACTCACTCAAGAAATTGAAGCATACTGGCACGGTGAGGGAATATGTGAAAGAATTCAGTTCCTTGATGCTTGACATCAAGAATATGTCCGAGGAGGACAAGCTCTTCCCTTCCCTTCTAGATTCTATTTATCTTCCCCCCGATATCTTTTAAAATGCCTCTACCACCCTCTTAGCAGGTCGGTCAGTCTCAGTAGTAGAGGAAGAAGAGTCCACTGATCATCAGTTACATCACAGTAGTGGTCCTCTTGCCGCGGAGTCAGCCCTTAATGGGCAATTCAGACATCAGATTACACACCGCAGTTGAACCGTGCTTTAGACCACCGGGCATAGCAGAATGAGGAGGCTCGGCCTGCAAGCTCTAGCATACTATAGTAGACAGAAAGCACAGCGTAACCAATCCAGCCGACAGAAGCAAAGCTAAGAGCTCAACGAACGAGTAAAGAAAGCAAGGGTAGCAGCCCCTTGTCTCGAGTATTCCCCATACTTAGGATTATGCTTCTTCTCCTCTACACTTTGCAGAGCCTAACTGTCCGGAACAGAACCAGCATAGCTCGCAATTCATTGTAGGTATCGAATCGAGGTTTCAACGACTGAGACAGGTCAGTGAGTAATGGAATAGCCCGTTGGGCACTACCGGACACAATGAGAAGGAAGAGAAGCGGCTCAGCCAGCAGCACAGTCCTAGGGCTTCATCAGCGAAGGAATAGCACAACTGTCACTAGCGAAGCGAAGCGCTCCAACCAAAGAAAGTCAGGGGGGCCGCCTTGCGCAGCTTTAGAAAGGAGAGAATTTAATAAAGTAACTCTCTCCAACCTTTTCTATCTATCCTTAGAAGTAGGGCGAGAGAAAGTCAATATGAGCGTTGGTTTTTCCAACGAAACTAAGCACTTTTTGGTCTTTATCATTCGTAAGGCTCAGTCCCACACTCTGACTTCAATGATGGGAACAACCTCCGCACTCCGGCGCTCTAATGAACAACAGTTCTCCGCCTTACTTCGGGAGTTACATTCGGAACTTAATGTTATGTTCACGCGGTGATATTCTATCTTTCCAAAAGTACGACCCTGTACGTAGTCTATGTCTGGGGAGCATACTTGACAGGAGATCCTTCGGCTGAACTTGTCCCCTGAGCCAATCCACTAGTCTTCCCTTCCCATACGGGGGTTAAGTGCTTTCCAGCCATATCCATATTCTGGTAACCTTGGACGATAGCTTTCCCCCGATCAACCGCCTATATTATCAGTCGGCTTGCCAATCAACTGACCCGCTTTCCTTGGCTAAAGTAAAGGGGATCGATCCCAGACGAGAATGGACTTCTCCGTAATGTAATAATGTAATAGAAGAGTAACAGTCTCTTCTCGAGGGGGTGACTAACCTTGGTTGGGAGGTAGCCCTAAGGTTACGATCCGTTGGGTTGGAAAACAAACCTGCATCCTATTTCCTCCATAAGCCCTACCGATTGAGAAGGAGATTAAGTGGAAAACCACTAAGATCGGATCTCTCACGGAAAAGGTGAGGCCTTAATCTATGGCGATCTATGTCTTTCTTGTACCATTTATGTATTTCTCAGCAACGATGCCCCTCTTTCTTATGAGACTTCTTTCTTTACTAGGAAGTGCTTTCGGTGTTTTTATAGCAAATGCATTCGGACGATCAGAAGGAACCGCTATCCATATCACAGGAATATTCTTTATTACATTTGGCATAATTCTTTTGGGCTTCATCTTTCTCTTTCGTTTTTATTCTTGTCGTTTGAAAGACAAGTACGGCTTTCCACTTGTACTTGTTCTCTATCTATCTTTGTTAGTTTTTATATATTTTTGGTGCTTTTTGATCCGGATCTACGTCTTTTCTCACCTAGGTCTCGATTTAAGCGCATTCTTCCCCCTTGTCTCGACTGTCGTGGGAGGGCAGCAAGCACTTCCTCTTCCGGGCCCCGCCGGTCCATCAAGCTCGTCCTCCTGGACGTCCTTTGACGAGGGAGTCCTCTTGGAACCTTTCTCCCCCTACGAATCGGAGGGCCAGGGAAGCAATTCCATCCATTCTCCCATGCCAAGGGCGTCCCGCGATGAGGCGGGACCCTCCCAGCCAGCACCCTCCCACTCCCATGAGTGGATGCTTGCTAACGAGCGCTTTTGCGCTCTGCTGGAACGTCACCTGCAGAAATACAGTGCACTCCCCGACGTTCTGGCTAAGTATCCTCAGCTCCGGGAGGCCGATTTTCATGATTTGGCCGAAAAGATGGCCTTGAGTTTGGACGTAGATTTCAAATCTGCCTCCGAGATTGATGCGCTTGCGGCTTCAGAGCCCTTGCGTACGTACAGCAAAGCCAAAAGCTCGTTACAGAGCTTCTTAGAGGCCCATTACTCAGATTAAATCCATTTTTTCGTTGGAAAAACCAATGCGCCCGGATAGATAGAAAAGGTTGGAGAGAGTTACTTTAACCGCTTTCCAAATATACCCCGCTAAAAGGGTGAGGGAACTAGAATTGTAACCATAAGGAAATAAAAATGACTATAAGGAACCAACGATTCTCTCTTCTTAAACAACCTATATACTCCACACTAAATCAACATTTGATAGATTATCCAACCCCGAGCAATCTTAGTTATTGGTGGGGGTTCGGTCCGTTAGCTGGTATTTGTTTAGTCATTCAGATAGTGACTGGCGTTTTTTTAGCTATGCATTACACACCTCATGTGGATCTAGCTTTCAACAGCGTAGAACACATTATGAGAGATGTTGAAGGGGGTTGGTTGCTCCGTTATATGCATGCTAATGGGGCAAGTATGTTTCTCATTGTGGTTCACCTTCATATTTTTCGCGGTCTATATCATGCGAGTTATAGCAGTCCTAGGGAATTTGTTTGGTGTCTCGGAGTTGTAATCTTCCTATTAATGATTGTGACAGCTTTTACAGGATACGTACTACCTTGGGGTCAGATGAGCTTTTGGGGAGCTACAGTAATTACAAGCTTAGCTAGCGCCATACCTGTAGTAGGGGATACCATAGTGACTTGGCTTTGGGGCGGTTTCTCCGTGGACAATGCCACCTTAAATCGTTTTTTTAGTCTTCATCATTTACTCCCCTTTATTTTAGTAGGCGCCAGTCTTCTTCATCTGGCCGCATTGCATCAATATGGATCCAATAATCCATTGGGTGTACATTCAGAGATGGATAAAATTTCTTTTTACCCTTATTTTTATGTAAAGGATCTAGTAGGTTGGGTAGCTTTTGCTATCTTTTTTTCCATTTGGATTTTTTATGCTCCTAATGTTTTGGGGCATCCCGACAATTATATACCTGCTAATCCGATGCCCACCCCGCCTCATATTGTGCCGGAATGGTATTTCCTACCGATCCATGCCATTCTTCGTAGTATACCTGACAAAGCGGGAGGTGTAGCCGCAATAGCACCAGTTTTTATATGTCTGTTGGCTTTACCTTTTTTTAAAAGTATGTATGTGCGTAGTTCAAGTTTTCGCCCTATTCACCAAGCAATATTTTGGTTGCTTTTGGCGGATTGCGTACTACTAGGTTGGATCGGATGTCAACCTGTGGAGGCACCATTTGTTACTATTGGACAAATTTCTCCTTTAGTTTTCTTCTTATTCTTTGCCATAACGCCCATTTCGGGAAAAGTTGGAAGAGGAATTCCTAATTCTTACACGGATGAGACTGATCACACCTGATCAGTGAAAAATTCTGACACCAATCATTTACGAGTGAGTATTACACCTGACAAGCGGATGAGTTTTCTAGTTGGCTATGTGCTTAGATAGGTAAAAGATACTCGGGCTGAACTTTTAAATCCGGGGCTTTGTTCCCCCTCCCTGAAAGTCGCATAGAGGAGTATCTGTATCACGCCCACTGATGAGAAAATGACCTTATATCCTCTTCTAGGTAGAAGAGTATTCTGCATGAATATGCTTCTGCACTGGGAATATATCATAGCCAGAGATCATAAAGGATGGGATGGGAATGGAGGCATTCCTGCGGGGGGGGGGGAGGAAGTATAGTGAACAGTTAAGCGGCTATCCGGAGGGCAAGCGGGTAACCGACTAGTCAAAACTTAGGTAGGTCGATCGTCCTCCAATAACAGCAGGGTAGCCCCCCTGCCTTACTGGTCAGGACAAACTGGAAACGAGGCACTCCAGGGTAGAAGGTATACATAGACTACCCAAAGCCAAAACAGCCCTCATACTAGGAAACTAAATACAATGCCCAATTCTGTCAGTAAAAGGAATCTGGAACAAATCTTACGTCTCGTTTTCTGGACTCTTCTGATCGCTCTTTGTTTAACCCAACCTTGGATGGGACTCTACCTCGCTATTGACACTAGTTGTGACTATGCCTCTCCACTAATGAATGTTCTTTCTGCCTATCTCGTTCCACTGTTTACTTATCTTCTTTCTGTCCTTAAGGACTGGGTTATCTTCATTTCGATGACTGAACTTGACTTGGGCTTCGGGGCACAACCTTTTGAAACAATGGATTGCGAGGGGTATAACGAACTAACAAGTGGTTGGAAAGATTGGTTAAATAAGTCTTTACTATCTTTCAGCGCCCTTCGACTCTTAGCGCAATCCATAAAGAAACAGGGCTGCCCGGCTCTTACCTTTACGGTTCTTTTTACTTGCAGGATCTTGCTACTGCCTTTTCCCGCAAGCGAAAATACGATCTTGCCCTGCGTCGCTGGGTTCAAAAAATGGGTAAAGAAGCGCACCCAGACCCAGCCAGAAATCCCCGACTTTTTGGCTAAAGTCGACCTGCCACAGGCGCATCCGATGGACACGTCTGATACTTTGCGGCAAAAGGCTGCTATCATTCTCGAGTCGTATTGCGAAGGTATGCATCCTCGTGAACAATACGACTGGTGGGACGTTGCCCAAACCGTAGCTCAAAAAAAAGGTCAGCGTGTCAGATAAAGTAACTCGCGAGGATCTGTGCGTTCTTCTAAACCAATTAAAGAATCCGAGCAGTGAATTATATCTAGATGCGGTGAGGCTCATGATAAATGAGCGGAGTGCAAGGAGAGAGCTATAGGTCACCACCGGTCAAACGAATTGTGTTTTCTTTGGTTTTCCCATGTTACAACTTCCGTACACGATGTCAGAGCTTGATAAGAACTCGAAGGCGACTTGGAGAAGGGAGTTATTATTTTTCTTTATTCATGGAACACAAAAAAAATCGATAAAGGAAGCGTTGAAGAATAGTTAGTTTCCTGGGCTTGAATGCCGGGCTAGAGAGGTTGCGAAGCAAAGTAAGGCAGTGAAAGAGCAGGACATCTTTGACACCGCAGTGAAAGGCAGGCCTTTTCATTAATCTTCTTTGTCTCCTGCCGGACTCCCTTATTCATCGATAAAGAGAATGGAGATAACCCCAACTCCGAGAAGAATTCCCTTCAATTCAATAAGGGATCGATCTGACCGTCAAAGGAGAGAAACTTAGATAGTAGTATGCCTCGAAAGTAAGAAAGTCTGCTCTTTCCTTTCTATTTCCCCACGTCCAGGGATTTGAGAATTTCGAGTGCCTGGTGAATCTGTTCTTATGGAGTGGTACCCTTTTGTCTAGTTTACTTTTTTGCCTGCTTTCGTTCATATGGCTTTCGGGCTCATAAGGGGAGTCAGTCTCGCTAACCCCTTATCTTCTATGTTCAGGTAAGAGAGATGAGATGACTGAGACGGGAAGAAAGGGAGTTGGAAAAGACGGCATTAGATGAAAAAGGATACGCTCCTTCAGGGGATGGAGTAAGGGATAAGATTCGATTAGGGCAAGCAAGTATGTATGGGATGTTATTTCTATAGAGTGATAAACGGAGGGGATCTTGCTTTCTAAAAGCCATAGTAAGGCTGCGCAGTCAGCCAGTAGATGACACCAGAGAGGGATTTTTCAAAAGGGGCTCTACCGCGATATGATATATCTCATTGAGAAAGCGCTATCAAAGCCGCTGTCCCAATAGCTTCGTTCAGGAGCGAACAACTACTAAATTTCTTTTTAAATGGAGGAGCGGAAGGGGCAAAGTCAACGACTGAGGCCAGAAGGTATGTGAAAGTAGAAGCCAGGGACAGAGAGGGCGGAGGAGAGGACTTCTTTTTTTTCATTTCACGCTGATAGGAATGGGGGGTATCTCCGTCTATTCTATTTATCCTTTATTATCTTATTGATCAATGGTGTGCCATGAGATGTTCGCCCGTAGGATCATTCATGGTGAAGATAAGATCCCACCAACGTCTCGAATGCTAGGAATGGAGGCACACCTAAATCTCACATCATCTTTTACACTTTCAGTGCCTTCGGTGCCTTTCATTTGTATTCAGTCTTATACAAGCGGGCATTTCTCTCTCTCCAAATATGGTAGATGGTAGCACCCCACGCAATTTTCCTAACCAAAGAAGGAAAGCCTTTGCCTTTAAACTGATTAGCAGCCCACAAAAGCTCACTCTCCCAACACCCCGGGGACCTTGCAGCATTGGTTATAGACCGTGGCCCCTACTCCTTTAGCCACCGGGCAAGAAAAGAACAGGTGATCAATAGTTTCAATAGGGTCATTACACATCAAAGACTTAGCCTGAGGAATGATATCCCATTTTTTAAGTTTATACTTGCCATTCTTAATAGCAAGCCAAACAATGAAAGCATGTCTAGGCGAGCGGGATAGTCGAGTGGATGGATGGCAGCACGGCGAAGGAGGCTAGCGAGGGTGAGGAACGTGCTTGACTATATAGGGCAGCCCCAGTTCCAGTATTGGAGGAAGCACATGGCATGGAAAGCATGGTAAGTAGGACAGCCAATAGTAACCGGTACGTAGTGCTTTGAAAGCTAGTGCTCGTGCCCCTGAGTGGTTGCCACTATGTATCGCCCACTTCACAACCTATCCTTGTCAGTCTTGTTTGAAATGCTGGCTGCTGTCAGTCTCCAGTTCACTTTGTTCACTTCCTCTCCCGCTGGTCGAGCTCTTTTCAGATCCTCTCTTAACGTCGAGTACTTTTGCCCTATCCTTGTCCTTCTCTCGCTCCGCTTCGTCTGGTTCCTTGTCCTTCGCCCCTTCAGTTCCTCTGCCGGTGTAAGACACTTAAGGGATGGGAAAGATTGTCCCTTGCGATATAGTTGGCCATCACGTAGCATGTATAGAGCAGACCTATGGCGTATGCGTGAGGCAGCCGTTTCATCAGCAGGCAAACATTCTTGAGAAAATTAACAATGGGGTCCATCCAAGATGGCTCTCGTTGAACTTCAGTGGTGAAGATTTCAGAGAAAGGCCTGGAGATAAGATAGTAGGAGTTTCCAATGTTTCAATCAATGGTCCTTTCAGAACCTCTGGTGGTGCTGTCGTAGCAGCTTTAGCCAATGCAGCAGCACGTGCTTCAGTCTCGGTATCTGGTGTCCATTGAACCGGTTAAGTAATGCTCCTGCTAACCGGGCCGTGACTCGTTAGCATTGAATCTACCGGTGACCTGATTGACAATTGAGAATCACTGATTCTATTGATATCGGTAGCTCCCATATCCCTGGCTAGCTGGAGACCGGCGATCAGTGCCTCATATTCAGCGGTATTGTTTGAAGCGAAGCGAAGGGCCGTAAGAATTATCATCAGGGTCAATAAGGACAATTCCTGCTCCACTGTCTTGGTTATTGCAAGAGCCATCAACATATAGTTCCCATACTGGAAGGATTAGTGCCGGTGTATCAGCGGTGCATCGGTGTGGATTTGCACTCTCCATTGGGATAAATTCAGCAATAAAGTCAGCGGTAGCTTGTTAAAATTTATCCTCGGGCAGAACAACAACAATTGACAAAGGTTCTGAAAGAAATTAAAATAATCGCATTTACGCTCATAAACCGATGTAACTCACTTGACAAGAGTCCACTTTCCCCTATTGACAAAGTTTACTTTACCCGCGATAAGGGCATGCTTTCACTCTGCCCCTCCTACTTTATTGACAAAGTGCATTTCCCCCTATTGACAGAGCGCACTTTAGCTGTTTCACCCTACTGAGAAAGTTCATTTTATCCATTCCACCCTAATGAGAAAGTCCACTTTAAACGATTCACTCATATGACCCTGTGATATTTGAAAAAATTCCACACCTTTGGTGCCTATTGAGAAAGATTGCTTTGCCTGATTGAAAGGAATGGAGTACTCCAAACTCCAAGTAAGGATTACGAAGCCAATCCCAATCAATTGGGGGAGTCGAGGTGCCCAAGGTTCTGAAGAAAGGTAGCATCACAGGAGCCAAAGATATTGTGTTCGACTGCAAGCTATGCGGCGGAGGCACCAAAGGTGTGTTGTTCTGGTAGTGGAACGGGAGCGGCTCGATTGAGGCTTTCCGTGAGGTTACGAAGTAAGCGAATAGAAGCTTCTGAAGTGACTCGATCAGGAGCTATTTGAGGCGGATTTTCTGGTTCGCGCACTACCACTCCCAAAATAGATAGACAGGGGGCTGAAGATCAACTCCCATGCGAGACCTCAATGTGAATGTCTTTCACTTCTCAGCAACAAGTCGATGAGGCGAACTGGCACTTGTTACAACTCTTTTTGTCTGCTTAACAAAGGAATAAGATGTTAATGCATCCCCGCATAGATAGTTTCAGTGATAGAATGAGCCGGGTCGGGAAGCATTAGGCAATGCAATTCTTGCTGGTGTTTCTTTGTAGTGTAGATGGATCCGCAGCTTGTGAATTTCTGCACTCAAAAATAAATCAAGTTGGTCCTCAGCCAAGCACTTCACCACTCTTTAGATTTTACCAGATTGATCAAAGAACGCGGGGTCTTGAGAAAATCATTTTTTTTTCCACAAGGGATCGTGATGTCTTTCTATGGGATCGCAGGTCTTTTTATTAGCTCCTACTTGTGGTGCACAATTTCGTGGAATGTAGGTAGTGGTTATGATCGATTCGATATAAAAGAGGGCATAGTTTGCGTTGGGGATTTCCTGGAAAAAATCGTCGCATATTCCTGCGATTCCTTATGAAAGACATTCCGTCCATTCTTCTAGGATAAAGAGCTTCTCCCTCTCTGAAGCTATTATCTACTCCTACCTCAGAGACATAAGGTTTGTACTTTTTATTTGCCTACTTATAGGCTTTACTGCATGGTGGGCCGAGGTTCCACAGTCGGTTTTTTACTTTCCCTGGACAGCCATCAATCCCAGTGTAGTGAAAAATTTGTTGCCGTTGAGCAGCTTCAGATTAGCGACGCTACTTTACCTTTAGGGGGAGATTCTTTCAACCCACTTGGGATAAAAAAAGAGATAGGTGAAGCGGCTGCTACTAATCGGGGCGGGGCTGCGGCGCTGGCAGTCTTGCTAGGTTCCATTATCGTAGTAATGGTGCTAAGTGAGTCTACCACTCAATTCGGGGTGCTCCCCTAGGGGCGTATTCCACCATTGATTTAGTAGAACTCGAATAAGGAGGACGATGAACCCCGTCACGATCTACTAAGGGCAAAATCAACCCTTAGTGGATCCCTCTTTACGGTCCCCCCTGCGGACCCTCAGATGTAGGAAGGGAAGGCTTTTCCAACCTAACCAAAGCGACTCCTCTTGGCGGGAGAGAGGGCTAATTTGCCCCCATATGCCAGTTCGATTCTAATCTTCCTTATCGTACTACTGGCAAGAACTCTTGAGTGAAAAGCCTCAGTATTTAACCGTGGCTTACAGCTTATAGTTGTTGTCAAGCGAAGGTAAAAAGTATTCATGAAGAAGCATGAGTTGAGCGGAAGCTCTGAAAAAGGTCGTTAAAGAAATTATGCCATTCTTCCCTGAAAGAAAAGGGGAAGGAGAGGTGTCCCAGAGATTCTACAGCTTCTGCAGCTGGTTTGGCTAAAGGCACCAAAGTTGAAAGAAAGTCGTTTCTATCTCTTCACCGAGACGTGGAAGGCACCAAAGGCTATGAAATAGAAGCAGCGAAGTGGGAAACAGGGGTACGAGCTATTGAGAAGGTAATAGCCGAAATAGGATTCGTTTTGGCTAGAGCGCCCAAATCCTAACATTGGAACCGTTACGAGCGAGCCTGTTGAGACTCGAAGTGACGCATAAACGACCGTTATAATGCTGATCTCATGACTTGCTCGCCCTCATAAAGTGCCTTTTTTCTACCGCTGCGCCTTACTCTTTGCATTCAAATCTGTAGCTGGACGATTAGATGGATGCAAAAGGACGACGTCGAGGCATGTGCGAGAAGCTCTATTTCAAAGCTTAGGCGGTCAACCCTCGAAAGGAGTCTAGTAAGCCACTCACGGCTCTTAGCATGCTGTTTTCTTACTCGACTCGATAGTGGTACGAATGCAAAGACATCCTAAACCAGCTTCCCGGTAGACCCTATTTCCATTTCGTCGAGAAAGAACTATTCTATGACAGCTCAATTGAAGAAGGTGTAGGAGCAGAAGTAGCTCGATCATAGGCCTCCAGTGGTTATAGATCGGAACAATTAGGGCTTTCCCCTTCGGAGTTAGATACTACTTACTTAGGCGATTAACCAGATGCAGCTCACTCAGATCTTGCTGTGCCTGAAAGCCGTATGAAAACTCAAATCGATGGAGGTCTCAACCTAACTTAATTTGCTGATGGAACCCGAGTGGGAGTCGGAACCCCTTCGTTTTTATGTGGTATAGTCCCCCGGTGGAGTTTTCTATCTAGGCTAACTGCCCTTGGAAGCATCTTCCAAAGGTTATTCCAACATGAATGAGATTAATCAGAAGGATAGTAAAAAAGTATTTGACTACGTTCATCTACTGTTGGTGCCGGTGTCATAGCACGACCTACCGGGAAGCTGACTCACGCTTTCATGCTAGTAAGGGTTTTTCTTCTTTTATTTCCAACACGTTCGGAATCTAATGGTTTCAGATGGGAGTCGAAGAATCGTGCAAAACGGTTCTTTTATGAGGTTCATCAATCAACCATTACGAATCCATTTCGGCGATTGCCGCTGCTTCACTGTGATCTACCACTGCTTCACTGCCCTTAAATCGAAAAAAAAAAAGAGGATTTTATATCACCCAATTCTTCGTTTACTAACGTAGAACTCATACTACGCTAGTAGGGGCTAATCAAAGTAAAGAGAGACTAAGCTCTATCATTTGCTTACTTACTTCATTCATTGCCGAAATAAATAAGAAATCTAAGAGCTTGAAAACTAGCCTTTTAAAATAAGATATGCTTGCCTACCTCTTTTCTTGCTCTAGAGCCTTCAAACTAAGAGAAAGCACTGCCTACGAAGCACTCCAATGGCTGAACTCTCAACGGCCAGAGGAAAGACTCCTACTCCCACAATAGGACTAGGGGCAAGAGCACTATCCAATTTTCCTATAATGTAAATAGTGGGCAAAGCACTTTCTGGTCTAGCAATTGCAATTGTAAAGGCTGGAACATAACTCCCAGAAACTACAACAGACACTGCAACAGGAAGAGCTTACCTTAAGACGTCTACTGGCTCGGCTGGCATGACATTGAAATAAGGGGCTTAGCTTAGAACTCCAATTGGCTTTGCTCGCTCACTCGATGCGCTTACTACTAGAGCTAGATGGGTTTCGCTTTTCTTCTGCAAGAGGATCAATGGGAAAAGGAATTGAACTGGCTTAAAATCTCAAATAAAATAGCTTAGGTCCTTTACCTTTGACCGATCCCTCTTATCCATAGCTTGCTTGAAAGACTACTTATTTTGCTAAAGAACTAGCTTGCCCATTGGCTGGGAGATTATCTAGCTATTTAGACTAAGGGGAGAGATGGTCTTTCTGTTAGAAACGGTAAACATAGTAGACACCTTTTCCACGTTAGGAATTTAGGAAGAGTAGTACCGATAGTCTTAGTACGAGTTGGACCTTTCTTATTCTTAGTCCTCTTATGACTCTTATACAAGCTAGCTCTCTTCTTGCCTCGGATTACTGGTAATGCTCTTTAGGCCCTTCTTACTTAGCACTGTCAGATCAAGGGAAGGAATGCCTTTGCCAACTCACTCTTATCCTATTAGTAGAACTGCTAGTCTTCTAAGCCTGTTAGTTATTTAGTTATTATGCTAGGTAAAAAGGGGAGCTTAATAAAGACCAGTTTTTAACTACTGTTAGCATGTTAGCTCGCTAGTAGTACTGATAGAATAGATTAGGGACTTCTTAAACACATAGGCTTAATCGATATTGCTAAAAACTAACTTGACTTGCCCCAGCTTGACGACTCCTTTGATTTGCTTACTAAGCCCTAGCTTACTAGAAAGAAAATGGATTTCAATTGAATTACTCCTTGCCTGGGTAAATTATTACAGCTTGAAAGGCTTGAAAAAAAAAAAAAATTGCCCTAAACTAAGTCTCGTCAACGGCTGACCTACCAAGGAAGAAAGAGCACTTCAGGTTCAGGGCTTACTTCATACTCGCTTATAAGAGGGCGCTTACTAAAGGGAATTCAAAAAAAGGGACTCAAAATCTTTATATTCCCCCGGCACTGTCACTGGCTCTGGCTCGCCTCCACTAGAGAACTATAAATTCTGGCCTGCAGGAGAAAGAAGCTCGACCGGACCTCTTTCTTCATTTGGCCCACTAAAAAAGGAAACCGCAAACACTGACATTGCCACAAGCGGGAAGTACTTAAGAAGAAGACTCAGGAGATCCACTCTCTTAGAAGAGCTTAGGAATAATAATAAAAAGTATAAGAAGCTAGCTGATCTAAAAGTGCTCTTAGCAATCGATCCTTAGTAATCGCGGGCCCCTAGTTGTTCACATAGATTTTTGCAGGCTCGAATAGGTGGTTGGCTGCTGCGTCGTCGGAAGGGTCTTTTCCTTTGCTTGCGTAAGTTACCCTGCTTGCTATTCTATCACCCCTCGCCCGGCCTTTACTTGATTGATAGGGCTCCTTCACCAGGATCAATAGCCCAGCTACACTACCACTACCCGTAAGATAGAAGTAGGGCACTTCACTCACCTCAGAGAATGCACTACCTATCTGTAATCAGTTCAGCTTAGAGTTGTTTGCTGACACACGCTACTATCACGCTGGTTGCTGCTTTCACTCGGATTCTCCTCGGGCGGATCAAGGGATATTGGCTTGGCTTGCGAAAGAACTTATAGTTGCAGGATGGTTGGTTGACAGGTGTCTGGCTAGCAAAGAACCAGACAAAAAAAAACAAGTACAGTAGCGCTATAGGCTATTTGATATAGTATAGCCGCGGAGACTACTTGTGTCAGGGTAAAGCCCCCTTTATGGGTAAGCCCCTTTAGAGATAGGAAAACGGCCTAGCTGCTTTATTGAGGCAACATTGAGAATTTTAAAAAGAATTTGCTGCTATTTCAGTGGTTGAAGTGCCGGTCGGCATTGCCTAAGTAACGTCCGACACTGTTTGCGCGCTTCTCTCCTCTTCATTCAATGCAAAGACAACCGCCTGAGCGTCGCGTCTGACTCCAGCATCAGAGAAGAAAGGCCCATATCTAATGCTTGCTTCAACCCGCACGAGATTGCCAAAATCTCAACGAGAGGAAACTCCGGCGCCCATACCTTTTGGTCTACACACCAAATCCTAATTAGCAAGATGGATCTTCCTCTTATTTTTACCAAAAAAAGTTTTTCTGTTTAGCTTGTCAAGCCTAGAGCACACAGAAATAAGCAACTTGCCTATCGATATTAGGAGAACATAAGATATTCTATTTCTCAAAGCGCCCTGAAACCATGCAAAAATCATCCAAACACTTTCTCTCAGCTTGAGAGCCTCAGAGAAACTGATTAGGACATCCGCAAGAAAGGTCAAAAAGAAGCCTTTGGCTGGCACTAGTGAGCTACTTAGTTTTCGGGGCGGACGATGTAGACTGGTCAAATTCCAAAGTCAACTAAAAGAGAGTCATCCACTTCGTTTTCAGCTGATACATAATACCCCGGCTTCGCAACCTTGCTTCTAGAGGTTCGATTGCGAAAGGAAGCCTTTTTCTTTGGTAGCGGAATATAAGGTAAGCGGTCTTATGATGGCTATCCGGAACCCTCCTTTAGTCTTGGTGCGCAAGCGGCCGTTGAATAAGTTTACCTATCGTTTATTTGCTTGCTTTCACCTGATCTGACCGATAGGGCAAGAAAGCCAAGAAAAGAACCTTCTGTTTGGCTATACCTATTTTTTTGATGTAGCGATTTCGGTCTCTAATATAATAGTACTGCAGCTAGCGCTAAGTTCATGGAGCTGCTCTTCAAATAGTACCTTTCATAAAAGGCATTCTGAATTGGTTGATTACAACCGATTCGAAGATGTTGCTAGGCCCGGAAAGAGCATTTACTTGATGACTTAACAGGCCCCTTAACTGAAATAGACATGATTCCTTTTGTCTCTGGTCTTGGAGTCACGGAGTGGCCAGATAGAGATGGAATTGGTTTTATGCCTAAGGCGATGAGAAACAACTTAAAAAAGTATTCTTACTTGCGTTCAGTCCTTCATAGAACGTTGAGCCCGTGTGTCCAGAGCCGGGGGCGGTATACCCTGCTGCCAGAGTAGCGCCCTTTTTATGAGGCGCGAGGACATTGTAACAAGCTTCCTAGACAGCCATTGTACCGTTATTACATCTACACCGATAGCTCATCTGTTAGTGACCTACTTGAGTATCCTTCTGGATCGGTAATGAGAGGGCCCTGGAGGAGAATTGGAATAATGAGAGGAAGAAGCCCCTGGAATCATGATAGTACGCCCGAATGAGGGGAAGGAATTGAAAGAAAAATTGATGGGGAATCCCGACCTCCATCTCTATCCGCGCGAGAGTCAGAAGTAGAAAGAGGAATGTTTGACGTAATAAGTAGTGTAGTGAAATCTTTGTGATTGAAGTTCGCTTCTCCAGAGCTAGGAGCTAGAATCGGAACTACCTACTGACCACCCCTGTAACTGACCGAAGCAACCCCCGGTGCAGATCAGAACGAGAACTCGTTTCCTCTTCGAGCTAAAGCTAGAGCCCCTACTCTGTTTAACGAACCAGGGAAAGGAAAGAGGGGAATCGGGGTTAGCGCAACTGATCGAATGAGGAATCAAAGTTATTAGATTCGCCAGCTTGCTGCGCGAGGAACCCGGTCCCTATTCGCTTACTTGTTCGTTCGATGCGTCGTTTGTGTAACACGTATTGACGAGGTCCGCTTCGGATATTTATTCGATATATATTTTTGTATCGGTTTTATGGGTATTGCTTGGCGCCATGCCTTAGAGAGTCGTGCTTGCCCCTCTTCTAGACCCATCATCTGCATCTGATCTGATCCCACAAATGAAGGTGTAAAGATCATAACTCCAATCTCCGGGGCAGTCAAGCTATTTTGTTCACTCCGTTCTTGCAGGATCTTCAAGCGGGTAGGTAGACTGGTTTCGCAGTACCTTTAGTTCCTATTAGGTAGGCAGGGAAGGTCTTCCGCTCGTGCATGAAGTAGGCTGATCCAACGCAAACGGAGCTAGTTAAGATTCAAGTGTCTCGACCGATCCAACCGCACATGGACATCGGAAAGAAGCAACCACTTGAGATGCTGAACCGACCGACCCTTATTATATTTGTTTGCCGGGCATCTCGCAGTAAAGAAGACTCAATTCCAAGAAATTCATATTATATTGATATTGGGACCTTTGCTGAAGTCTAGCTCTTGTTTCCCCGGTCACAAAGTCGTGATTAAGTTGTTGACGTGCTCGGCCTGTCGGGTCATCCTGATGTTGGATCAAGCAAAAGTAATTTTATAGAAAGTAGAGCGGTTCACCGCGGAATTCGAATCTTTTACTGATCTTCGTGAGGTTAGTTGTAGCTTTGAAAAAGATCAGGAGCAATTGCTGCTATCACTCCCTATGCTTCTGCGTCCCATACCTCAACCTCTGCGGGACTGCTTGCTTTGGCAACAGGGGGCCCCTCCACTAGTATAAGGTATGCTTCGGCCTCCCGAGAGGGACGCGACGCGAGATGATGATGGGTCAACCGCGACTGGCGCTGCTGGTGGAATTGCAGCTTCCGCTCGGTGAATAGAATAAGCCCTCAAATTGTTCTAAACTGATTCGAGGACAACAAGACTGGGTTTTCATATAATAATAATAAGGCAACTAAGCGATTATAACTACTCCTCTAGCCGAGGGCATAGTTCTCAATAGGCTAAACGCCTAGCTTGTGAGGGATTGAGTGTTAATATGAGATCAGAGGTCTCAGCTGAGCCTGAACGTCCAACAACGGACACTTTGTCTTGGACAGCTGGTCAAACAACAGGGAACAGCGGAAACAGGTTGCGCGTTGTTCATTTCAATGTGGCGGAGAAAATCACGCACCTCTGAGAACGTAGCCTGCTGGGCGTAACAAACCTGTATGAATGAGAGACTAGCGGACCTTATTGATGAGCCCTTTCTATCTATACGATACGAGAAAAACGAGACTTGTGCTTACTCGGCTCCCATATGCCATTATTCATAAGTAGGTGGTGGAGCGGGTAGTTTATGAATATTGAACTGTTGAGTCCTACCTTGTTTGTTGCCTCTTCCGACCGCCTATCAAGCACGGGATTTCCTTGTTTAGTGTAACCTACGCGGGTTGACACTTTCTACGTCTTGACATTACAGGTCACCCCCTCTCCTCCGGATTTATCCCCTCCCTCGCCCATGCTGCTTGGTTGCGAGTTTTTGTAGCAGTCCGCACTTTTGGACATGTGTAGTTTGCTTTGTGATTCATCCTACCTACTAACAAATGACACCATTATTGTGCGAGGTCGAGAGACATAGTAGCCTTCCTTAGCGGTACAATCCTCCCATACCGACGCCCTAGCCCAGCCCAGACGCAATGGCTGTAGTTTGAAGACTAATTAGAGCTTGAGTACGTGAACACATGACCTCCGTCTGAACCTTCTTATATATAAATAAGCCCACAGTCGAGACGACTAACTACTATTGCGCCTCTTTCTGGTCAATCAATTCATCCGGGAGGGCTATTCATAGTAAGAACAACGTCAAGGAAGGGCGTGAAGACGGGGGTCAGGCTTGTGCTAATAACCGCTTGGGCTTGTGTCCTAGTCCGCTACATGGGCATCATTTAGAGCTCATAACACTTTATTAGTGACAGTCTCAGTGTGTGTGCTACCTAAGTGAGATTTTGCCTCATATATATAAGACTGGTATACAAAAGCAGAAGATTCAGTCTCCCTTGACCCAAGCAAGCCCACAGATAAGCCCATCCATGATCAATGCCTCTTACAGGCAGGCGCTCACTTCGATCGTGGCCCCTTTTCACTCCTCGAAACGAAAGCGCTATAAGTTCAGATTCTGACTCCGCAGAAGCTGCTGCTAGAACCTGCCTGTGCCCGCATCCATCCTAAAGGGGGAAAGTCTCTAACCAAGGCATACACTGATTATAAGGTAAGGTCCATTTGTTTGTACGAGCCATTTTGAGACGAGAAGGGAAAAAAGCACGCGTGGTCCGGTTTCATATTGGCTTTTCATAGGCGAGTCACAAAATGCCCTTGGTTATGCTCACTTCCAAGTAATGGAATAGTTAGCCCATTTAAGCACTACACATTATAGTAGAGTAGACTTCCAAAGCTGCAAGGCGAGAAGAGAAAGGCCCGTTGTAGTTGGGTTCCAGATAGGTCGCACAGCTTTATTGGTGATATGGTGGTGGAGCCCAAAGGGAGCGGGCAAGCCTTTTCGCCCCAGCCGATCAACGCCTGTTTCGAGGTCGAGGTGGCGAAGCGTACTTCCAGTTCCTATGCTATTCTCACATCGAGGCGGAACCAGATGAACCGAAGGTAGAATCAATCCCATGAATTTTATAAGAAAAGGATGAACATTCACCACCAGTAAGGTTTGTTCCTACGGCTATTCTAATACAACTAAACCCGCCCCTTCCTCCGGGCTCTTCTTCGCTCTGCTCTGGCCATTCTCTTTAGGCTGGCTAGAAGTCCACTTAAGGTAACACCCAGTACGAAGGAACCTTTCGAGATCTCCCCATTTACTAAGCTCTTTCTCTGGCGTGGCGGTTAGAAGGATGAATTGAATTCCGTCTATTGTTTCTCTATATGCCACAACAAAAGCGGTCTCCGCCCACTCGCGAAAAGGAGAAGTTTCAGACAGCGATGCCACGAAGTGAGGAACTCCCTAACCGAGCTCGCAACGCAATGGAATGGCCCGGTGTAGGTGTCCGAGCATGCTCTAGTAGCTGGGTCTGGATCAGGGTGCGAAGAGGGCTTCTATGCGAGTTTGGAGAGACGGTATTCTAAAAAAAAGAAACAGCCCATGTAAGGCTCTAGACCTACTTTCGGCCTCCCTTTTGTTCAATTATAAATAAATAACCACTTTGATGGAGATTTGTAGCATCATTCAAGTAAATACAAATTGAGATCGTAGAAACATGAGCTTGTGATATAGCTACACCTAATTCCGGACCGGTTAATGCAAGAACTATAAATAAAGGACCAGGATCTCCTATAAAAAATAAAAGATCATTCATACATAGCATAGTCCAAGCGAACCCACTTATAATCTTTACTGAACTATGACCGGCCATCATATTAGCAAATAAACGTATTCCTGAGCTTAATGCGCGAAAACAATGAGGAATTAGCTCAAGGAGTACTAAAAAAGGTGCTAACGGCAGTGGGACTCCTGCGGGTAATGAGATGCTTAAAAAATGAAGCCCATTTCTTTGAAATCCCACTATAGTAATGCCAATAAAAATAGAAAATGAGAGACCCAAAGTAATGAGAAAATGACTTGTAACTGTGAAGCTATACGGTATCATACCCTGGGGATTACGAAATAACGAAAAAGTAAAAGTGACCGAGATGCGAGGGAAAAACTTTTGTTTAACATTTCCGGAAAGGCCACCTATTTGTTCGTTTACGAGGTTCAGCACAAAATCATAAATAAGCTCTACCGACGATTGCCATGCATTTGGTACTGACTTTCCTCCTCCGTTTTTAGTAACAAAATAAAGCAGAAGTAGGACCAAACTGAGAGTGAGCAGCATAAACAAGGAAGGATTTGTGAATGAGAAATACAAGTTTCCGATATTAATAGGAATAAATGGGAGAATGGCAAATTGCTCAAGTGGGCTGTTGGGCGTAATCGTCAGAAACACTTTCAATTTCTTTCAGAACTTGTAGTTCCGCTTCTTGCTCTAAAAAAGAAAGAAGAAAGACTTGTAAGAAATCGCCGGTTGGGTTGGTCCAACCAAGAAAGACATGGGAATCTCACATTGGGCATTGCTTGAGCTAAGTCAAGCCTTTTTCTGAGTTAAGTAAAGACTGACTACCTATAAAGATCCCTCACTGCACACTTTCTATATCCATATGGATTGTGAACAGTGAGTTGGGGTGCTTTCTTGTCAGCCGTTGGGATACCACTCCTCCGCTGTTGTCCTTTGATGAATAGGAACGGATCTGATGACAATGCGGATAGGAACGGATGCAATTACACCTTCCATATTTTGATTTCTATCAATTGATTTTCGACTTTCTTGGATCACATTCTATATCTTTTTAGATAAAGCTTATCCAAGTAGCTTTTTACGGCTTCAATAGCGAGACGAGTTTCTTAGCCACCGGTGACCGGCTCAATGAGCACCTTTGGGCGATGGTTTCTCGATCCTCTCTCTGACTTTAGATAGCCACACTGACTATCTACGCAATTATGAGAGAGTTATTTTATTAGGTGGCGACTCCCTTTCTTCTCCGTATCTTTTTAATTCCAAGGGACTCAATCAAGATTGTAGACGGGAGGTGAAGGGATAATGAGAGGTTGTTGTGCAGGTTGCTTGCTATAGGGCATGTTCCACTTCTAAGACCAGTGTCGCATCAGGCTTGCTTGTCCTTTCAAGCGAAACAGCATATGGCTTGGATCGCTCTTACCCAATGAATAAAGAGGTTGCTAGCAGCGGCATCTCAGATTAGTTGCCTCTACTCACCCCTTTCCCCCCTGACCGAAGCCACCCGAACTTAAATATATAATTTTAAAATCTATTCTTTTCGCGCCCACTAACTTTTTTTTTTTTACTTCGTAGGCCCAACCACGCAACCCGTAAGCATCCTTAGCCCCGCCGATCTTTACCTCAAATGAACTTATACTTAGGGCGGTGACTAAACCCAAGAATCAAGGGGGGTCCTTCCTGAAAATCTCAATTTGCTTTTCTCTTTACTGTTTGTTATGTCTGCTCTGCTTTTTTGCCGGACGCTTCTCGGTCATCAGGCACTCCTTACACCCCCTATTCTAACCGTCTGCATATAAAAGATACCCTGTAGTTCTTGACGAAGCTTGCGGCGTGTTGGCAGGCCCACCGGAAGAGGTTAGATGCAGCTTTACTAAGTATACTCTTAAGCCGGGATAAGTTTCCGTTCATTGGATCCCTCCCGGCGGTTGGAATCCTAATGTCCGACACGTCTATCCTCTGAAGATTGCATATGCCGGATCCTTTATCGTCACTGAAGCCTGCAACCGAGCATACTTTTCAACGAGCATTCTTCGGGACAGAGGCAGTCATTACAGTGATCCGTCCTTGTGTTTCATATCTTCCTCGGCGTCAGGAAGAATAGTGAAGAACGTTTTTAGCCTGTCAACCAGCTATAGGAAACGGAAACTTTCTAGGTGTGGGTTCCAACCTGACGACAATTGTCTGGGGACCCTCTCTCTCCTCGTTTTTTTCTCTGTAAACCGAAGATCCACAAGTATAGCTGGGAACTTGGGATATCTCCAATCAATCCCGTCTTGTGCTTACAGTCGGCTACCATCCTGGCTAGGGGTCATTTCGACCTTGTTCCTTTAAGTGGATCTTACCAATTCTACCGGACGCGCCTGGATTCGTAAAAGTAAAGTGTAGCGAAACCTGGTACCATCCATCATTGTCTTTGGTGCGCAAGGACCCACTTCGATAGGCCCTCTAGCTTTTTTAAGCTAAAGGGGTCCTCATAGTATCCCAATCCACCAGGTTGGGTTTGCTATTAACGGCTGCTGAGGTGTAAGTATAGTTTGAAGGAAGAGGCAAGAAAACCACTTCATCCCTAATTTTGACTCAAAATGAAACCTATCCCATCACCAGTTGGTTTCCTGGAGAAAGATCTTTTATCTGGAGGCAGTCGCTAGGCTGTCTCAATTTGCTCTTTTTTTCAGAGCAGCAGTTTAAATAAAGCCTTCAACTAAACTAGCGACTTTGGATATTAAACCTCGACGGTGTTCCCGTAAGAACCTTACTTTTCAGACTGCCATAGACGAGAAATTGTCTGTAATCAGCACACTCAGATCCCACCAATAACTTGCTCTCGGAATAACCACATTTCTCGGACTGTAAGCGCTCACTAATTATATTAGAAGTGGAGTCAGGCTATTTTAGTAGCTAGTAAAAGAGGACATCAGACCTGTAACAAGAAGTCGAATCTGCTTGTTGCTATCATCCTGCCCGCTATTCCTTACATAACTGGAATAGAGTAAGGGCAGCCCTTTTCTTTAGTAACTTGCTTTAGTCGCTAGATAATTGCATTCCCGGATCGCTATTCCTGACGTTAGGAGGGCCGGGGAGAGAAGAAGATGTACATGAAAGCAGTAGTCCGCATGGGACAAAGAGGAGAAGAAGTAAGCCAAGTAAGCAGCACGGGAGCAAGCAAGAGAGAGCAAAAAAAAACGAGGCCGGGCCTCGCCCTAAACGAATGAGGAGAGGGGTATCCATCAACTCTTGGTACACTCCCGCCGCTAGTCAATCGTGAGTTCCTTGTCTTGTAGTTGATGAACTCGAGCAAAAGCAAATCATGAGCCCAGGCCAAGCATAACGAGGTATGGTATAAGTGAAAAAGACTGGTCGCTTCTTTAATACGTGGATGATTCCTTTAGTACTAGTAGAGTCTCTGGTCAGTAGAGCAAAGTTGGTCTGGTAGCTTCTTTCCTCAAGTGGGGAACTACAAACTGCAGCTACCAGGAACAGTTGTTGGTTCCTCCTACTGGTGAGTGGTTCCGGAGTCATCCATGTTGCTAATCTTCCGAGAAAGAGAAGGAGAAGTCCTATTGGAATTCAATAAGTTTGTTGGAGCTTTTGTCAAAAAAAAGAATAATACCAGTTGGAATTTCGGAATGACAGTCATGGATTAAGTATATAGTTATGGGATAACTTCTACGAGTTACCATTCTTAATATCGGTCTGGGCTTCGCTTTCCAATTGAACCTGAGAAAAAGCCCGCTGAGTGAAAACCGTCCCAATACGAAAAGACCAAAGTACCCACCCAGTAAAGAGAGGGGTTAACAAACAACCGGCAGTTCCTTTCCGGAGCCGGCAAACAACCAAGGGATCCCTCATGCGGTCAAACGGGACGCACAACCAGAGCAATCAAGTCTCATCCCGAATGCTATCCAACTACGGTTCCTATTCATTATATCGGTAAAAACATCTAGTATAGTGATCGGGCAGCCAAAAGATCTTAGTTACCAAGCGACCCTGATCCTGGCTTTACAGTTCGATTCGAGGGGCCTGGAAATCTAATAGAGTCTCGTCTGGTCCCAGAATCTCAGGCTGTACGGCTGGGGTGCGCGCCGATCAGAAACCTCGATCCATCGCTAGGTGTAACTATTGGAATGGTCAAAGCATCACAACAAACAAGGGAAGCTCCGCTTTCGTATTAGTCATGTCAACTAAGTATTTCCTTGGATGCTCTAATCGCTACCTTCATTCAACAGATCACGGTGAACCCGAAGAAAGAATTTGAATAGTCACTCGACCGGTATCGTACGTTCTATGAAAGATTCTCGCGGGAAGGAATGGATATGAGAAAAAATGCTTATCGGACCGAAAGAAACTAGGTCACTTACCTCCCCGACTCAGAGGAGTAGGTCAAGGTGAGGTGCCGGGGCGTCGCCGGAAAGCCTAAGCGACGGGGAGAAAGCAATTCTCAACCCTCTGGCCTTTCCCACTATTGAATAGAAGCGAGTGAATAGAAGCTGAGAGTTGAGGCATGAGGATCTTCGTTCTCGTTCGATCATGTAAGTGGATCCCGCGGATCCTTTCTATATATGCCACCTCGTCTCTGTATGACCCTGTTTCTAAGTGTAAAGGACGAGCGCTCGGGAAAGGCTTACAAAATTCCAGTTGTTCACTCTTCAGGATTCATTCAAACTTGCCCCACCCAGTTGGAGCTTCTCGTTCAATTACCGTGCTTGGATCTCACTAGGCTATACACCAAGATTAAAGGCGGGTCGACTTCTTTCGTTTCGTTGCTCTCTACTCGATCTCATCAGCTTGTGATAAAATGAAAAAAGCTATGGCTTTTGTAGCATTGGAAAAGGCAAGATTCCTATCTCCACAGGTCTCTCTTTTATTACTTTCTTTCTTTCATAACTTGCTTGGCATTCTTTCCTAAAAGAAGGTATTCCCCCGCTAAGGACTTATGACCTATCAATGTTATTGAACGTAGCAGGAGAACGTCAAATATAGGCCAAAGGGCTGTTAGGTTCTTTCATATCATAAGCCTTGTCTTATCCGCACAAAGCATCCTTGGCTATTAGAATAGGATAGGCATCTCCTCTTAAACCTTCTCTGCATAGCTCTTATGCGAATGTGGCCCCTTCGCCGCCTCCACAGAAAGATTGGTCTGGTCGATTGGTTACTTCCTTTTTGGATTAGTCTTAACTCAAATTCTCTATATAAAACGGTACAAGAGACGGCGCAGCGCTGCCTACGCGCTAATTAGCTTCCGATGTCGAAAATTCTCCGGCCTTCACTTCAAGCTTTGAAGATAAGTCCGCTATTCGGTCAAACTCTGATAGGATCTAGCCCTTACCTTACTCTTTCGGGGTTCACTCTTCTACTTAAGTTCCTAGCTAGGCTGATGCCTTTGCCGAGTCTGAAACTCCGACTCCTAAACGGCCGGAAATACCCATTTTGAGCTCGCTCTGTCGGATGTTCCCGCTGATCTTGACTTTACAAATAGTCAGCTTCTTTCTTTCCATACAGAGTATGGCACTTTTCTTGTCTCTTTTGTCTTTCTGTGGCTGGTCTTTCTTTCCCTTTTTCATTCTTCACAAATGCATCGAATGGAGGGCGCTTGACCTGTCTTAGCTTTACAGCTTCGTTCCCTTGCTGCCTTATTTTCGACTTGAAATTATACCGATGATTCCCGGGTAATAAATCCACTGAAGCCTATGTTACCTACTTTTGTTTAGATAAGTTAGAGTTAGGACATGCGATTAGATTTTCGTTATTTGATGTTTTTTGAATAAGATTCCCAGACTGAAAACTGTCAAATGTTCTTTTTTGAAGCCGATTTCACCCTCTTTGCTTGGGGAAAGGCTCTCAGTTCTCCCAGCTAAGAGTAGACGACGAGAATGGCACTTGTGCCCAGAAGTCATTAAAAGACCGTTCGCCAACTACTCTACTATTGATTGATCACTCGTGAACCCCAAAATGGAAAGATTCAGGAAAAGCCGATTTTCGGCATCAGACTATTCAGTGACAGCTTCTGATGAAGCGAAACGTATAGGATACTTTTCTCTCATATTCATACCGGACCCGAGCAACTATGACCCGGAGGAGTCAGTGGCAGGTGAAGGAGATTTTCAAGGTCATGAAGAAATGGAAGAAAGGATGAGTGGAGAACTACTTTTAATATATATAGCAGTACTTTGGCACATACATTAGGAAGCCTGACAGAAGAGTATTCGACCTAGTTCCATAACTTTCCTCTGAAGAGCAATCGATGACTAGTGCAAGCTGAGATTTTGTTTCCACATGGTAGGGCGGGGAAGGTTTATTGGGGTCTAGTAACCGAAAGCAGAATGATAATGACTTTCATCATGAGCTTAGGGAGGCAGGAATTCACTCCAAGGCGATTTGTCTTCGTTCCGCAACACGAACAGCTTTCGGCACTTGATCAAATAGCTCCGGGAGGTGTACTTTGTCAATCCTCCCTAAAGGAGAGAACTCCTATTCCTCGGTCCCATCGGAATATCCCTATTGGTAAGTAGAGTAGATTCTAAGCCATGCGAATATAGTTTTGATAAAAGAAAAAGAATTGGGCGGTTCCGCGGTCATGTACTCCCGACGGTATACACATTCTCAGATGTTATGGCCAAATCCTGAACCAGATGAACTCTCCTACGAAAACACATATTTATTCGCCCCAAACCATTAAAAGCATTCCCCGGAAGCGCCGAGTGGCCATAGAACAGCTTTCCTTGTCCCTGTGAATGAGTTACATGAGCATCTCTTCCGGGCTGAAGTGGTTGACAATATCAGGCTAAGTCTCCGACTAGGTTCAACCTATATGATATAGAAGATCCTAAAATCTGTATGTTTCTAGAGATCCGAAAAAAGCGCTAGGAAATATTCTACTAAATGCACACGCAGGTCCTAGTCCTAGATCAGATTATGCCGGCTGCTCTTCAGTGGATGTTACTAATTATCCCTCAACAGGAACTAATCGATCAACAGCGGATGCAAACTCAAAGATTTAAGACATGAAGGGGAATAAGCAGCGCTCTTGGCTGCCATAGTTGTTGTACGAGGTTGAAGAGGACACATCAAATAGGCTCTGGGACTGATGACGTTCCGGCACGAGGTGGGATTATTGAGCCTTCCTTGTTGGAAGCTCTCTCTGTCGCAATAAAGGCAGCTACTGCTAGGCTCTTAGATGGGCTTGTTCACGAATCTCCTGCGTCGAGAAGAAGCTGTTTTCGCACCTGAATGAGAATACGCTGCTTGGATCTTTGCACGACTAGGCTCTTGGCCTTCCGCCTGTACTTTTGATTCGCCGGGATTTCGCGTCGACTCTATGCCTTCCCGGCTTGCTTTCTTGGACCCAAAGACTTTTTACCTCCTTCGATGATTACTGCTTTAATGAAGACCCTCTCTTCGGGAAGCGACGAACTCTTCACTCACCCGAAGGCGAGCGAGTGAGTAGGAATTCGTAATAGAATAAGCTGTTAGGAAGAGAATCCCACGAATACGTTATTTTGAGGACGCATGCGGACAGGACGATTTCTTGCAGAAAGAGAAAGGGGATAGCGGATTGAGTAGATGCGGACGATGATTTGGCTTTTGGCACCGAAGCGAAGTAACTAGAACTCCAAGCGAAGTAAGACACGACACCGATGGTTCTGAAAGAAAGCAAAAGGTATCTGCAGCGCCAGCGAGCCAAAAAAGGAAGGGTGAAATTGTGATGGTGAATCTTCAGAGCTTAAGAGTGGTTGTGTGGGTTGAAGCTCTCTCAGGATAGAATATTATCAAAGGGTTATTTGTGCCACGGCAAGACTCGGTGTTCGACCGGATAGCATTGTTGCATCTTTCATGCATTTTTATCAGGTGGAAAATGTAAAATTTGGCATGGCATAAATCGAATTTGAGCACAGCGAAGTGGAAACCCTTATAAGCTTAATGCCAACGGAGAAAAGTTGTTCGGTTCCACAGAGGTTTGGGATGCTCAGGATGGCAATCGTGGTGAATGCTACAGTCGCCTGCAGGCTTGAGATTGAAAGGGGGATTCCTTTTCGGCTGGAAATGGTTTCACTTGACGATCTCCTTATACCATCAATCCAAGCTGGCGGTTCATTATATGATGTTGATACTGTTCATCGAATACCGGTCAATTTTCTGCAGCGAGAAGAAAATGAAGATTGTGGAATCTGAAGGCACTGGTTCTCCGAATCATGGTTCATTGTTGAAAGTTGGACGGCTTATTGACACATATTTTGCGGAAATTGCTCCTGAGCCTTACCTGAGCTTACAAAAGTTCATTGCTATGATTGAAATACTGCCTTATTATGCTCGTGTCATCGATGATGGGCTTTACAGGGCGGGCGGTTGGTATATATTTGAAGGTTCATTCATTGCTAACTGAACAAGAATGAATGCAAGAAGCTCGGCAGGTTCATAGACTGCCAAAAGCTCTCTCAAGAAGCATGCAACCACGCTGCACAAAATGAGCGACTCCCAGTACAGATGACAGTGCAAGTTCTGTATTTCGAGCAGCTCCGATTGAAGAATGCAGGAAGCTCACATGGATTCCTCTCGTAGAGAATAAGCAGTGGTATACCAAGTGCAGCCATGTCCCCTCGAGATAATTATGTGCTTCATTAAAGACACAAGAACGGAAGCTGGAGATTTCAAGAATGAGAGTGAGGCTGAGTGAGTTGGAGAAGGAACAGTTGTTTATGAAACAAGGAATGATGGATAAAACAGGAAATGGCAAGACTTTCTTGACCTCAATCTCTAAGGGGATTGTAAAGATTGTAATTTTGAGTGGTCAAGCAGGAGGTTGCGAAGCAAAGGCACTGAACGAAGTGAAGTGGGAAGAAAGAGAGAGACTCTTTACGAAAGAAGTCCGTTTTACTGAGGGTTTCACTCATAAGACCGTCTAACTTTCTGACAAAAGGTTGCTTTACCCGAGGTAGAAAACATCATGAAGAAAGGTTCTGAAAGAAAAGAAAGGGGTCAGGAAACGGGGAAAAAGGTTCTGTTTTACGGATAGGATTGCGTTTTCGCTCCTAGGCTCACTGGTGGGAAGTTTGCTAGCCTTTCTTAAAGAAGAGTAGTCGCCTAGCGAGAGTAGTTGTCTATGCCTCGCTTTTTTAGGTTATGCAATAGAGTTCAAAAGGAAATGGTTTATGTTTAAACCAATCAAGGGTTTTTATACGCCGGAAGTTATAGCAGTGACCTGTGACGAGAGGAGCTAATTACTAGAGACCGAACGAGAGCAGGCTGGCTTACAGGGGCGATGGACGAGGGCAGAGTAGTTTCCACAGAATCAAAAGGCTCTTCCTGAGTTCTCGATTACTTGCCCGACCAGACGAGATTAGTTGAATGACCAAAGCAGAAGAAGGCATAGTGATCACTGACCCGGATTTTATTTGGATTTCCTAGCTTTAAAAAGAGAGGCGCATAAGCACTCGTAACTGAGAATGGTATAACATAAGCACGAGTTGATCCATTAGATATAAATGTTGGTTGAGTCCTCTCCAATGCTCCTGTTTAGCCTGTTCCGATCTTCCTCAACCGTTGAGGAAGGTTGTTTTTGGCAACGACGCTTTTGCTTTTAGTCTTGTCTGAAAGCAGAAAGGCTGCCAATTAGCAAACCAACTCATTCAATCGCAAGTCAAAGGCCCTAAGGGGCCTTGCACAAGGAGGAGGAGAGCTTGGTCACTTGGTGGGTGGGTAGGACTACGTACTTCATCTTCCTGTAGGAGGGTCCAGGTCCATAGCCCTTTATCGAAGATCCATATTCAGTTGATGCCAGGCACAGCTTATTTAAGAGCCACTTTGCCGAGTTGTTTATCCAGCAGTGGAACCATCGCCCGGAAGGTGAGGTCGCGTGTCAAAGCAGCACAAATAGGAACTACATCCAGTACCGAATCCAGAAAGAATTCCAATTTCCACATCTCCCTCGAAGACATCTCTCCAATTGACTCCATGAAGCACTGCAGTGATAAATTGGCCATTCTTTGTTGCTGACGTCGTACCAAAGCGCTGGCATTTCCGCTCGGCTTGACACTGTGGGCTCTTGATGACTCACACTTGGGCTACAATGACAAAAAACCCGTGAGGGGGAGATTCTTTGACGTAATCGTTGACCTGAGAGAACATGCCCACTGCTTCAGTGAATTCCACCACTACAGGTTCTTCAAGTCTGTTTTCCCGGCTTTTTTGCTTGAAATGGTCTTTTCACTCGTTCTTCTTTTGACACGAAATCCGTTTTCCCGTGTTTTTTAATAGGAATTGGTCACTTCCGTCATCAAATGGGTCTGGTTACACATTATTCTTTAAATGGTAATGAAAAAAGTGAGACAAGAAGTCGTTGTTAGTTTACCCATACAGGCTACTTACTACTAGTGACGCATTGTTGATTTCGTTAACGCTACAACCGAATGCTTTATAGAAGTTCACTACACTTCGTTTGTAAGACCGCATAAAAAGAGTTGTAACAGACCATCGTGGATTCATCCCGTGCTTTAAGTGGATTAAATGACCTTATTTTCATTCGGGAAGATAGGTTTAGGCGGAATACTCCATGGATAATCGAAAAGGGGTGCTACGTTCCGTTAGGTCAGGGAGGCATTGATTGCTTGCTCGTATTGGATACGTACCAGAGGCCGGTTCTTCACCGATGAGAACTTCTATCGCGTACCGGATGAATTGGTAGCAGGCGGGTCGATAGTTGAGGTACGACGGGATATTCCTCCACGGCTGGCAATCCCCAGTCCACAACAGACCTGATCTTCTCTTGATCCATCTGAATCACACCCTTGCTGATCCAATGGCCAAGAAAGAGCACTTTCGTCTGAGCACCGTTTCGCGTACAGCTTCTTTTCCTGCTACACCCGGAACACTGTACTCAGGGTTCCAAACCTCCAGTGAGTGACTATAAACGATTATGTCATCGAGGTTTTCCACTACAAACTGGTCAAGGTAAGGGTTTGAGTTATCCATTTAAGTGCGGAACAAGACCTGAATTAGGACGATATTCATAGATCAGTTACTCTTTGTGTACATTATGGAGTGGAGACTCCATGTTGAAAGCTCTTTCAAATAGCATGAGCGTTGAAAGTATTCAATTAGACTAGAGCGTTAGATTCTTTTTTTTCCTTTATTTTTTAGGTATGCCGCTCCGCGAGCAAGGAGTGCCGCGCACGAGCGGAGCGAAAACAAAGCAGGGGAAATCCTTTGATTGCGTATTGAATATAGATCCATGTCTTTCTTGTTCCACTAGCTAGGACCAAATTCTCGCATGTCCGTTTCGTTATTACGACCTTATTTTTTGATGTCAAAGACCAGAAGCTACGCGCAAATTATCATTGGATCTCGGTTGTTCTTAACAGCGATGGCTATTCATTTAAGTCTTCGGGTAGCACCACTAGATCTTCAACAAGGTGGAAATTCGCGTATTCTGTATGTACATGTTCCTGCGGCTCGGATGAGTATTCTTGTTTATATCGCTACGGCTATAAGCACTTTCTTTTTCCTATTAACAAAACATCCCCTTTTTCTGCGCTCTTCCGGAACCGGTACAGAAATGGGTGCCTTTTTTACGTTGTTTACCTTAGTTACTGGGGGGTTTCGGGGAAGACCTATGTGGGGCACCTTTTGGGTGTGGGATGCTCGTTTAACCTCTGTATTCATCTCGTTCCTTATTTACCTGGGTGCACTGCGTTTTCAAAAGCTTCCTGTCGAACCGGCTTCTATTTCAATCCGTGCTGGACCGATCGATATACCAATAATAAAGTCTTCAGTCAACTGGTGGAATACATCGCATCAACCTGGGAGCATTAGCCGATCTGGTACATCAATACATGTTCCTATGCCCATTCCAATCTTGTCTAACTTTGCTAACTCCCCCTTCTCAACCCGTATCTTGTTTGTTCTGGAAACACGTCTTCCTATTCCATCTTTTCCCGAATCTCCTTTAACGGAAGAAATAGAAGCTCGAGAAGGAATAGCAAAACCTAGTTCACTCGCTGAGTATCTTTGCATCCATGGCATTTATAATATTCTGACTAAGCAGACTCACTTTGAAGAGAAAGGTGCAGCTTCGGTTCCAGTGGTTGGAAGGGAATCGGGGGGCTTCCCCTCACAGCTACCACGTGCGAGGCGCAAAGGCAATTCATTGATACCCATCCCGTTAAGGACATCTCCTTTTGACATAAGTCGAGTGCGGTAGAGCAATTACCTATCCTTTTTCCCATGCAACTCAGTACTCCAAGACCTGTCGAAGTATAGACCACTACGACAGCGACTCTATTTTAATTAATCCCCGGAGTCATCTTCTACTTTCTGTTCTGCAAGACGAGACTGACCCCCTTTTACGAGATTTCTAGAACCCCATCCATAGAGCTGCTTTTGCTGGTATTGATCCAGATGCTCAAGTGGGATATAAAGGGGAGCTCGGGTATGTGCCACCCGGGTAACGGTCGAGCAATCGACATGATGTATTGGAAGATACAAATGGATTCGCATAGATGGAAAATCGCGGTGTTTGTAGTCGCGCCAAGTAAGTATATGGTCTTCAGTCAGAAGAAATGATATAAAAATGATTACATCAGAACCTTTTAGTTAATTCGAAATTCTGGGGTCCCGGTAGCAATCGCGCAAATGGAAAGCTCTCATTCACCTCCTGCTCCAAATTGTTGGGCTATAATAGGAGACTTTAATTGTTTCCTACATTTAGATGAAAGTTTGGGGTGTTGTGTTTTGGCTCGTCTAAACAAATGGTAGACCAAGGTGGAGGTGTGAGGCGCCAACGGCGGGCTGTGAAAGAAGTAATTTTACCCTGCTTGATTGCACTGGATTCATTCGTACGATTCAGGACTTTCTCAAAAAGACGTGAAATCGAACCTTTTTCGAAAACATAGTAAATTGAGCTGCATTTCGATAGTTTTTGTCTCTCGTTTTTCGTTCGCCCGGACACCGCTTCTTCCGATCTTTCTTTCATAGCCTTCTTTCTTTCAGATGTATCTACCGCTCTCACAGCCTTGAATTACACTAACATGGCTGATTCCAAGCATAAATGTCATGAAAATGTATCTAGGAGAAGGATAACATAGAGAACTACTGCTCATGTATTAAATTCATCAAAGCCTAATCCTGTGCCACACTACATTCCCAAGCCTCCATATCCTCAACGGTTGGTTGCGCCCAAGAAAGACACTCATTACAATGAAATCATGGAGATGTTTAAGAAAGTCCAAATAAATCTCCCATTACTTGATGCTATCAAGCAAATTCCTTCCT